ACAATCTAATTTTTATTAATGATTATCACGAATTTGAACAGACAATAGACCGATTTAATCGAAAATTATTTTCAAGCGAAGAAGTTCGGTCTTTATTGACAGAACGGGAACGAGAACACATCGATTCCGAAGACCGAATAAAAAGTTTCAATTTTTTATTCGATGCAGTTATAACGGATCCCAATGATCAAAAAATTCGAAAAAAAGCGATAAAAGAAATTAGTAAAAGAGTTCCCCGGTGGTCATACAAATTAATCGCTAATGTATACCAAGAACTGGGAAACTACAACGAAAATGTAAGAAGGGACCATGCATTTCGTTCACGAAAAGCCAAACGTTTAGTGGTTGCTGTTGATCAGCAGACAAAAGAGGATATGACTGTGCCCCATTATTTGGAACAATCGGATTTTCGTCGATATATAATAAAAGGTTCCATGCGCGCACAAAGACGTAAAACCGTTATTTGGAAACCAGTTCAAGCAAATGTCCATTCCCCTCTTTTTTTGGACAGATTGGACAGAATAGACAAAACCCTTTATTTGTCTTTTGATATTTCCCAGCTGATGAAAGTAATTCTTCGAAATTGGATGGTAAAAAATAAAAACCAAAAACTTTCTGATTATACAAACGCAAAGACAAGAAAATTGGACAAAAAAGAAAAAAAGAAGCTCAAAGGCGAAAGATACCAAAGACAAGAAATGGTACGTATAAAACAAGCAGAAGGCTGGGATAAGCGTTTACTTACTCGAATACTAAGAAGTTCTATGTTAGTAATCCAATCGATTCTTAGAAAATATATTGTATTACCGTTATTGATAATAGCTAAAAATGTGGTTCGCATGCTATTATTCCAATATCCCGAGTGGTCCGAGGATTTTAAGGATTGGAATCGTGAAATTTATGTTAAATGCACTTATAGTGGTGTTAATTTATCTGAAACAGAATTTCCGAAAAACTGGTTAATAGAAGGTATTCAGATAAAGATCCTATTCCCCTTTCACCTGAAACCCTGGCACGGATCTACGATACAATCCTCTCAGAAAGATCCAAAAAGTGAACAAGAAATTGATTTTTGTTTTTTAACAATTTGGGGGCTGGAAACTGACATACCGTTCGGTTCTCCCCAAAAACGACGTTCCTTTTTTGAACCCATTTTTAAAGAACTAAAAAAAAAAATTCGAAAATTGAAAACTAAGTCTTTTATAGTTTTAAGGGATTTTAAAGAAGGAAAAATAAAAGAACTTTCAAAAATAAACTTGAGAAAAATCGAGAAATTGAGGGAAACTCAAAAAAATTCGATAATCAGTAAGCAGATGATTCACGAACCGTCTATTGAAATTTCATCTATGGATTGGACGAAATTATCCCGGACTGAAAAAAAAATGAAAGATCTGACTAATAGAACAAGCAGAATCAGAAATCAAATATATAAAATTACAAAAGAAAAGAAAAAAGGATCGCTAACTCAAGAAACAAATATTAGTTCGAACAAACCAACTTATTCTGTTAAAATATTAGACCCATCAAAAAGGATTTGGCGGATATTAAAAAAAAGAAACGCTCGATTAATCCGTAAATCCTATTTGTTTCTAAAATTTGGCATTGAAAAGATATACAGAAATATTTTTATATCTACCCTTACTATTCCAAGAATCAATACAAAACCTTTTGGTGAATCAACAAGAAAACAAATGAAAATTATTGAGAAAAACATCCACAATAATGAAGCAAATCCCGAAAGAATTAATAAAACAAATCAAAATAGAATTATTTCGACTATCCAAAAATTGATTTCTAAGACTAGTAATAAGAATTCAAAGATTTCTTGTAATTTATTGTCTTTTTCACAATCACAAGCATATGTATTTTACAAATTATTACAAGTCCCAATTTTAAACTTTTATAATTTAAGACCCGTTCTTCAATATCACGGAACATCTCTATTTCTTAAGAATGAAATAAAAGATTTTTTTGAAAAACACGGAATCTTTAATTACCAATTAAGACATAAACCCCTTTGGAATTTTGGAAGGAATACACGAAAACACTGTTTAAGCGGGCATTATCAATATGATTTATCTCGGATTAAATGGGCTAGATTAGTACCACAAGAATGGCGAAATAGAGCCAATCAACACTGTATGATTCAAAATAAAGATTTAATTAAAAGGGATTCGTATGAAAAAAATGGATTAACTCATTACGAAAAACAACATTTTTTTGAAGCAGACCTATTACGTAATCAAAAATCGAATTTTAAAAAACACTATAGATATGATCTTTTATCATATAAATCGCTTAATTATGAAGATAAGAAAGACTCGTATATTGATAGATCACTAGTCCAAGTAAATAATAAAGAAGAGTATTATTCTAATTACAATAGAAAGAAAGTAAAATTATTGGCTATGCTGGGAAGTATCTCTATCAATAATTATATAGGGGAAGATGATATTATGGATATGGAAAAATTCGTGTATAGAAAATATTTTGATTGGAGAATTCTTAATTTTTGTCTTAGAAATAAGGCCAATATGGAAGCCTGGGTTGATATGGATACTGGTACCAGCAGTAATCAAAATACTAGGATTGGGTCCAATAATTATCAAAAAATTAATGCAATTAATAACAGAGTCCCCTTTTATCTTACAATTCATCAAGATGAAGAAATTAACCCATCCACTCAAAAGGGGTTCTTTTGTGCTTGGATGGGAATGAATGAAGAAATACTAAGTTGTCCTATATCAAACCCAGAATCTTGGTTCTTCCCAGAATTTGTACTACTTTTTAATGCATATAGAACGAAACCCTGGATTATACCAATCAAATTACTTCTTTTCAATTTTAATGGAAATAGTAAGAAAAATAGAACCGGAAAGAAAGAGGCGGATCTTTTTATATCACCTACTCAAAAAGAATATTTTGAATTATCGAATCAAAGTAAAGAAGAAAACGAACTCGCAGACCAAGGAACTCCGAGATCGGATGCACAAAAGCAAGTAATTCTTGGATCAGTTCTCTCAAACCAAGAAAAAGATGGTGAAGAAAATTATACGGGATCGGACATGAAAACCCGTATAAAGAAAAAGCAATCCAAAAGAGAAACCGAAGTACAGCTCGATTTCTTACTAAAAAGATATTTGTGTTTGCAGTTGCGATGGAAGGGTGCTGTTTCTTTCAGAAAAAAAAAACTCAATGATATGAAAGTATATTGTCACCAGGTTCGCCTAATAAATCCTAGCGACGTTACTATAGCCTCTATTCAAGGGGGAGAAATTAGTCTGCCTATTTGGATCACTAAGAAAAATAAAAATTTCGCTCTTAAAGAATTGACGAAAGGGGGAATGCTTATTATCGAACCCCGTCGTTTGTCTGTAAAAAATGATGGACAATTTTTTCTATATCAAATCGTAGGTATTGCATTGGTTCATAAGAATAAGCGCAAAATTACTAAAAGATACCAAGAAAAGGGCTATGTTGATAAAAAAGATTTTGATGAATTCATTGCAAAACATCAAAAAATGACTGGAAATAGAAACCAAAATCATTATGATTTGCTTGTTCCTGAAACTATTTTACTCCCTAAACGTCGTAGAGAATTAAGAACCCTAATTTGTTTCAATTCGAAGAATCAAAATGGTATGCAGAAAAATCCAGTATTTTTTAATAACGGAAAGGGCGGCGGCCGCGTTTTGGATAAAAACAAAAATCTTGCTCGAGAGAAAAATCAACTAATTCAATTAAAGTTCTTTATTTGGGCCAATTCTCGATTAGAAGATTTAATTTGTATGAATCGGTATTGGTTTAATACCAATAATGGGAGTCGTTTCAGTATGGTAAGGGTCCATATGTATCCACGATTGAAAATTCGTTAATAGTGTGCTTTTCCTATCTATCATGTCCCATTTTGGGATATGAAAACAAAGAAATGTATACATGTCTTGTCTTCCATTCCAGTCTGATACAAGATACCAAATTAATGGCGAACATTTTAATTAGATCCATAAATGAATCAAGAAACTCTTTTTTTTAGGTCCAAATTTTGCTCTTTTGCCGAAATATCCATCCTTTTAGATGCCTAATCAAATTGAAAATTGGATTGATTATTGATATTGATTTTCTAGCAAGTTCATAACGAACTTAAGATTATTGTGTATATCAAATTGAAGTAACTAGTATTATTATTACTGATCAGTAAAATTCATCTTAAAAAAGGAAGGGGGAGGGGTTTCGTTTTATGGTAAAAAATGCATTCATCTCAGTTAGGGTTCAAGAAAAAAAAGAAAAAAACAGCGGATCGGTTGAATTTCAAGTATTTCGTTTCACCAACAAGATCCGGAGACTTACTTCACATTTAGAATTGCACAGAAAAGACTATTCATCTCAAAGGGGTCTACGTAAAATTTTGGAAAAACGCCAACGTCTACTAGCTTATTTGTCAAAGAAAAATAGAGTACGTTATAAAGAATTAATTAGTAAGTTGAATATCCGGGAGTCGAAAAATCGTTAATTTGAAATTTGAAAAACTATTTCGAATTATTTGATTTTGACTGTTGATGAACTTCTTGTTGTTTTCAACAATTCATGTAAGAATGCATCGAGGAAAAACCTATGAGTATACTAGCTACAGAAAAAGAAAAAGAATTTATGATAGTCAATATGGGACCTCACCACCCGTCAATGCATGGGGTTCTTCGTCTCATCGTTACTCTAGACGGTGAAGATGTTATTGACTGTGAACCAATATTGGGTTATTTACACAGAGGGATGGAAAAAATTGCGGAAAACCGAACAATTATACAATATCTGCCTTATGTAACCCGTTGGGATTATTTAGCTACTATGTTCACAGAAGCAATAACTGTAAATGGACCAGAACAGTTGGGAAATATTCGCGTACCTAAAAGGGCCAGCTATATCAGAGTAATTATGTTGGAGTTGAGTCGTATAGCTTCCCATCTGTTATGGCTTGGTCCTTTTATGGCAGATATTGGTGCACAGACTCCTTTCTTCTATATTTTCAGAGAAAGAGAATTAGTATATGATCTGTTCGAAGCTGCCACCGGTATGAGAATGATGCATAATTATTTTCGTATCGGAGGAGTAGCAGCTGATTTACCCTATGGTTGGATAGATAAATGTTTGGATTTCTGCGATTATTTTTTAACAGGGGTTGCTGAATATCAAAAACTTATTACGCGAAACCCCATTTTTTTAGAACGAGTTGAAGGAGTAGGCATTATTGGTGGAGAAGAAGCAATAAATTGGGGTTTATCAGGACCAATGCTACGAGCGTCTGGAATAGAATGGGATCTTCGTAAAGTTGATCATTATGAGTGTTATGACGAATTTGATTGGGAAGTCCAGTGGCAAAAAGAAGGGGATTCCTTAGCTCGTTATTTAGTCCGAATCGGTGAAATGACGGAATCTGTAAAAATTATTCAACAGGCTTTAGAAGGAATTCCGGGAGGCCCCTATGAAAATTTAGAAATCCGCTGCTTTGATAGAGAAAGCGACCCAGAACGGAATGATTTTGAAAATCGATTCATTAGTAAAAAGCCTTCTCCTACCTTTGAATTGACAAAACAAGAACTTTATGCGAGAGTAGAAGCCCCAAAAGGAGAATTGGGAATTTTTCTGATAGGGGATCAAAGTGGATTTCCTTGGAGATGGAAAATTCGCCCACCGGGTTTTATCAATTTGCAAATTCTTCCTCAGTTAGTTAAAAGAATGAAATTGGCTGATATTATGACGATATTAGGTAGTATAGATATCATTATGGGGGAAGTTGATCGTTGAAATGATAATTGCTACACCCGAAGTACAAGATATCAATTCTTTTTCCCGATTGGAATCCCTACAAGAGGTCTATGGGATCCTATGGGTGCTTGCCCCTATTTCGATTTATGTATTGGCAATCACAATCGGTGTCCTAGTAATTGTGTGGTTAGAAAGAGAAATATCTGCAGGAATACAACAGCGTATTGGGCCTGAATACGCCAGCCCTTTGGGAATTCTTCAAGCTTTAGCCGATGGGACAAAACTCCTTTTCAAAGAAAACCTTCTTCCATCTAGAGGAAATAGTAGTTTATTCAGTATTGGTCCATCTATAGCAGTCATAGCAATTCTACTAAGTTATTCAGTAATTCCTTTTAGTTATAACCTTGTTTTAGCTGACCTCAATATCGGTATTTTTTTATGGATTGCCATTTCAAGTATTGCCCCTATTGGACTTCTTATGTCAGGATATGGATCAAATAATAAATATTCCTTTTTAGGTGGTCTGCGAGCTGCTGCTCAATCGATTAGTTATGAAATACCATTAACTTTATGTGTTTTATCAATATCTCTACGTGTGATTCGCTAAAACCTAAGCTTTTCGTTCTAGAAAAAAAAAGAACTTGAATAGAAATCCTCATTTTTTTATTCATTTATTGACTCTTTAGGTTAATAAAAGAAATTAGATAGTTATATATGAGTGAAAGAAAACACCTTCGAAATTCGCAGTAAACGTGGATTAAGTCTCATTTCCTATGTACAAGCGTTAAGGATAAGTAAACAAAAGTAAAAGTGGAGGAAGCCCTTACCCCAAGACAGGTCGATTGATCATCCTAGCTTGAAGCGGGCTTAAAAGACCAACCCTATAGAATTTTCATTTTTCATTAGCTATTGTATGTATTACAATATATATTAGATATATTAGGGGGGTTGAATAGGGGGTTGAAAACGCAAAGCGGGGGGATAGGAAGGAACACCAAAATACACACAACGGGTTAGTAATGTAGATTATGTCAATTATCTAAAAGTATACTTCTGCATAACATAAAAGAATACTAATTGGGGCTTTAAGTTGGTAGAAACGATCAGGCAGTACTCCCCACAATTCCGATCCAGAGCATGCTCCTATCCGCCAGTTAAAGAAATAACTATCAGGAACGAAATAATCCTTTACCCCTTTTAAGCCCCATTTTCTCTCAGAAAGAAGAAGAGGAACAAAAAAATAGAAAAAAAAAAAAATACAATTACAATCTAAAAGAATCCTTTCTTTCATATATTGATAGAAATCAAATTCGTGTCATGATTCATGAACTAGTGTAATGGCTAATTCTTTTTCGTAATCGAAAATAAAAGGATGGGTTGAAATATCGAGTGATATTTCTACAAGAGTATTTTATTGAAGGGTTGATTAAGTTATTACTCAACACAGAAAATTTGAAATTCGTAAAGGATGAGATTAATTCAGAAATACTGTTTTTTTATCCTTAGAGCAGACAGAATTCCAGTGGTATAATTGGGGATCCTCCGCTAGATTTTGACTTTATCCATCCTATAACCATATCAAAATCAAAATAACTAATACCAGTCTGGTCCTTACATTTATTTGTGGCCCTGAGGAGCCGTATGAGGTGAAAATCTCATGTACGGTTTTGTAATAGCGATGGAAACCGTAATGTTACCACCGACTATGATTATCTAACAGTTTAAGTACAGTTGATATAGTTGGGGCGCAATCAAAATATGGTTTTTGGGGGTGGAATTTGTGGCGTCAACCTATAGGGTTTATCGTTTTTCTAATTTCTTCCCTAGCGGAATGCGAGAGATTACCTTTTGATTTACCAGAAGCGGAAGAAGAATTAGTAGCCGGTTATCAAACCGAATATTCAGGAATCAAATTTGGTTTATTTTACGTTGCTTCCTATCTAAATCTACTAGTTTCCTCATTATTTGTAACAGTTCTTTACTTGGGAGGTTCGAATCTTTCCATTCCATACATATTTGTTCCTGGGCTGATTGAAATAAATAAAGCGGATGGAATCTTTGGAACGACAATTGGTATCTTTATTACATTAGCTAAAACTTATTTGTTCTTGTTCATTCCTATTGCAACAAGGTGGACTTTACCGAGACTAAGAATGGACCAACTATTAAATCTTGGCTGGAAATTTCTTTTACCTATTTCTCTCGGTAATCTATTATTAACAACTTCTTCCCAACTCCTTTCGCTATAAAGATAAAGAAAAAAAGGAATACAATATTCGCTACTTGTCTCAAACAAGAGAAAGAAATAAACTCAAAACATTCATAGATATTCACAATATGTTCCCTATGGTAACCGGTTTCATGAATTATGGTCAACAAACAATACGAGCTGCAAGGTACATTGGTCAAAGTTTCATGATTACTTTATCCCAAGCAAATCGTTTACCTGTAACTATTCAATATCCTTATGAAAAATTAATCACCTCAGAGCGTTTTCGGGGTCGAATCCATTTTGAATTTGATAAATGTATTGCTTGTGAAGTATGCGTTCGGGTATGTCCTATAGATCTGCCTGTTGTTGATTGGAAATTTGAAACAGATATTCGAAAGAAACGATTGCTTAATTACAGTATTGATTTTGGAATTTGTATTTTTTGTGGTAACTGCGTTGAGTATTGTCCAACAAATTGTTTATCAATGACTGAAGAATATGAACTTGCGACTTACGACCGTCACGAATTGAATTATAATCAAATTGCTTTAGGTCGTTTACCAATGTCAGTAATTGACGATTTTACAATTCGAACAGTCTTGAATTCGCCTCAACGAAAAAACGTCTAAACCTTTTTAATTTCGAATTACTAAGGTTCAGTTTTGGTATAGTTGGTATAAAGGGATAAGGTTGTTTTTTTGCTTGGTCAATAACTCCAAATCCCAACTTTTGATTGGTTGATGAGAAGTACAACTACATTTGTATTGAAATGAAATGATATATAGACAGAAGCTTTTTCGAACTATATAGCTTCAATTTCAAATTGGCATTTAGAATAACGAAAAGAACGAAATTGATCCCAGAACTGTATCCGCATCAATTCCCACTGAGTAGATTCTAATTTCATTGAATTGGAATTGAGAATGTCTCATAAATCATTTTTCCTGGTCGGCTCAATAAGGTCATGAAAAAGATTTCGATTTATTTATCTCCTATTTTAATATAATGGATTTGCCTGGACCAATACACGATTTTCTTTTAGTTTTTCTGGGATCGGGTCTTATATTAGGAGGTCTGGGAGTGGTATTATTTACCAACCCAATTTATTCTGCCTTTTCCTTGGGATTGGTTCTTGTTTGTATATCATTATTCTATATTCTATCAAATTCCCATTTTGTAGCTGCCGCGCAACTCCTTATTTACGTGGGAGCTGTAAATGTTTTAATCATATTTGCTGTAATGTTCATGAACGGCTCAGACTATTCCAAAGATTTTCAGTTGAATCTTTGGACTATTGGCGATGGTCTTACTTCTCTGGTTTGTACAAGTATTTTTTTTTCGCTAATCACTACTATTCTCGATACATCGTGGTACGGGATTATTTGGACTACACGAGCCAACCAGATTATTGAACAAGATTTGATAAGTAATAGTCAACAAATTGGAATTCATTTATCAACAGACTTTTTTCTTCCATTTGAACTCGTTTCAATAATTCTTTTAGTTGCTTTAATAGGTGCAATTGCCGTGGCGCGTCAATAACAAATCTTTATAACTAGGAACAGCAATCCCAATTCTACTTTTTATGTGTTATCACATTCATTATGTGTTATCACATTAATTTCCCTTAAATTCTTGTAAAGTATAGTTGAATACTATTCACAGATCAATAGAAAATCAAAATATAATTTTTTTTTTATTCGATCTATTACCAAATAGATTCTTTTGTTCCGTACCTGGTATATTCTAAGCAACCAAATCACTTGCATTATTATTATTGTTCAGATTGAAATGAATCGAAATTAGTACGGAGTTGGTTAATGATGCTCGAGCATGTACTTGTTTTGAGTGCCTATTTATTTTCGATTGGCATCTATGGCTTGATTACGAGCCGAAATATGGTTCGGGCCTTGATGTGCCTTGAACTTATACTAAATGCAGTTAATATCAATTTTGTAACATTCTCTGATTTTTTTGATAGTCGACAATTAAAAGGAGATATTTTTTCAATTTTTGTTATAGCTATTGCAGCCGCTGAAGCAGCTATCGGATCAGCTATTGTTTCGTCAATTTATCGTAACAGAAAATCGACGCGTATCAATCAATCGACTTTGTTGAATAAGTAGTATTTATAAATCATAATATTCCTAAATTCAATTTAGGATATATAATATGCCCTAATTTCGATCCTGTTTGTGAAACTGTAAGAAATCAAAGTATCTTTGTTCCCTTGATCCAGAAGTGGATTAATTAGCAAAATTCTGGTAAATCATTGATTCATCTGGTGTTTAAATATGACATTTCAAAATTGACTAGATCGAAAATGAAAAAGTTCAAAACAAAAATAGATAGATCCAATGTCGCATTCAGTAAAGATTTATGATACATGTATAGGGTGTACTCAATGTGTACGAGCTTGCCCCACGGATGTATTAGAAATGATACCTTGGGACGGATGTAAAGCAAAGCAAATTGCTTCTGCTCCAAGAACAGAGGACTGTGTTGGTTGTAAGCGATGTGAATCCGCCTGTCCAACGGATTTCTTGAGTGTTCGAGTTTATTTATGGCATGAAACAACCCGAAGCATGGGTCTAGCTTATTGATATTGATACGTTCCCGAAAAACCCACTTGAATCCGTTTTGAAGACAGTTTTTTTTTTTTTTACCGATTACCGACAAAAACCCGTACTCGAAAAGAAAAAAAAAATACGAATATATTCTATTTTCGAGTTTCGAGCACGGGTTTTTCTGGGCCAAGTGTATCTTGTCTTTACCACGAATTATTTTCCTTGGTTAACACTAATTGTAGTTTTTCCGATAGCCGCGGGTTCTTTAATTTTTTTTCTCCCTCATAGAGGAAATAAGGTGACTAGAGGATATACAATATATATATGTGTCTTAGAACTCCTTCTAACGACCTATGCATTCTGTTATAATTTCCAATTGGACGATCCATTAATCCAGCTGGCAGAGGATTATAAATGGATCACTTTTTTTGAGTTTGACTGGCGATTGGGAATAGATGGACTTTCCATAGGACCCATTTTACTGACGGGATTTATCACCACGTTAGCTACTTTAGCGGCTCGGCCAGTTACTCTGAATTCCAGACTATTCCACTTCCTGATGTTAGCGATGTACAGCGGTCAAATAGGATCATTTTCTTCTCGGGACCTTTTACTTTTTTTCATCATGTGGGAATTAGAATTAATTCCCGTTTATCTACTTCTGTCCGTGTGGGGTGGAAAGAAACGCCTTTATTCAGCCACAAAATTTATTTTGTACACGGCAGGAGGCTCCGTTTTTCTTTTAATAGGAGTTTTGGGTATCGGTTTATATGGTTCCACTGAACCAACATTAAATTTGGAAACATTAGTTAATCAGTCGTATCCTGTGGCACTGGAAATAATATTCTATATTGGATTTTTTATTGCTTTTGCTGTCAAATTGCCGATTATACCCTTTCATACGTGGTTACCAGACACCCACGGAGAGGCACATTACAGTACTTGTATGCTTCTAGCCGGAATCTTATTAAAAATGGGAGCATATGGATTGATTCGAATCAATATGGAACTATTACCGCACGCTCATTCTATATTTTCCCCCTGGTTCATGATAGTAGGTACCGTGCAAATAATTTATGCAGCTTCAACATCTCCCGGCCAACGGAATTTAAAAAAAAGAATAGCCTATTCCTCTGTATCTCATATGGGTTTCATAATTCTAGGAATAGGCTCGATAACCGATACAGGTCTCAATGGAGCCGTTTTACAAATAATTTCTCATGGGTTGATTAGTGCTGCACTTTTTTTCTTGGCAGGAACGAGTTATGATAGAATACGTTTTGCTTATCTAGACGAAATGGGCGGACTAGCTATACCAATTCCAAAGATCTTCACGCTATTCAGTATCTTATCGATGGCCTCCCTTGCATTACCCGGCATGAGTGGTTTTGTTGCAGAATTGATAGTATTTTTTGGAATAATTACCAGCCAAAAATTTTTTTTAATGCCAAAAATAGTAATCACTTTTGTAATGGCAATTGGAATGATATTAACTCCTATTTATTCATTATCTATGTTACGACAAATGTTCTATGGGTACAAGCTATTTAATGCCCCAAACTCTTATTTTTTTGATTCTGGACCACGGGAGTTATTTGTTTTGATCTCGATTCTTCTACCCGTAATAGTTATTGGTATTTATCCCGATTTCGTTCTCTCACTATCAGCGGACAAGGCCGAAGCTATTATATCTAATTTTTTTTTGTAGATAGTTTTCATGACTAAAAAAAATCAAAAAGAAATCCCATGATTTTAAAAAGAGTTCGTTATCCAATGAACAAAGAAATCCTTTTTCTTCTCTTACTCTTAAGTTAAATAAAAAGAAGAAGTAAAATAATTTAAATTTAATTTTTTTAATTTAAATTAAATTGTGACCAACTGCCAAAGGCATTTGTAAGAACCTTTTGAATCGCCGCACTGCTTGATTCAAAAGGTTCTCGGCATCTTTACACTAACACCAAGTTTCGTTTCGATCTCCGCGCTGTCCTATGTTTGTATTCATCAAACCCTTTCTTCAATTCAAATAGGTGTTAATTAAATGAACCATAACTATGTAACCCTATTCCTAATAGATTGACTCCGAAATAGCATATCCAAATTATAAGAAAGCCCATAGAAGCCACAATTGCGGAATTTACACCTTCCCATTTTGTATTTGTTCGAGTATGTAAATAAATCCCGAATATCGTCCAAGTAATAAATGCCCAAGTTTCTTTTGGATCCCAATTCCAATAAGAACCCCACGCCTCATTAGCCCATACTGCTCCCGAAAGAATACCTGTGGTTAAAAAGAGAAATCCTAAACTAATAATACGATAACTCCAACGATCCAATTGTTGGATCACTTGATACCTGTAATAATTTCGAGCGGAAAAACTATTTAGAAAAACATTCTTTTTTTCGTTCATGTATTGGATTTCACTGAAACAAAATGACCCATTTACATTTACAAAATTTTTTCTTTTCAAAAAAAGCCTTATCACTTTTCGAAATGTAATGACTAGAAGAGCCGTGGATAATAATGATCCACATAAAAGAGCTGCATAGCCCAATACCATCATACTTACGTGCATCATTAACCACTGGACTTGGAGAGCGGGTACTAATATTCTGGATTGATGCATTTTGGTTAAAAAACCCGAAGTCGCAAAGCCTTGGGTAAAAAAAGCACTTGGTGCCGTTATAGCGCTTAAATGATTTTGATTATTTTTAAAATCAAAAATCTTATGAATAATAGATAAACTCCATGAAAGAAAGATTAATGATTCATATAAATCACTTAATGGGAAATGTCTCGAGTAAACCCAACGGGTGATTAATAATCCTGTTAGACAGAAAGCGGTAGCTGTCATCCCCCTTTCTGATGAAGCATATAGCCCCCTGATTTCATCGACTAAGAAGGTTATTAAATAAATTGTAATTCCAATTGAAACGACGGAAAAGGATATATGCGTTAATATACACTCCAAAGTTGAAAATATCATAAAAAAAAAAAAAAAAAAAAAAATGAAAAGCGAGAATACCTCAAATATACAGAATGGAAATCATAAATTAAATTCCTTAAAGCACTTTTTTTGTATATCTTTTTACAGATGCTATGCCGCCACTCGGACTCGAACCGAGATGCTCTAGCACTGCTTCCTAAGAGCAGCGTGTCTACCGATTTCACCATAGCGGCTTGCTCGAAATCATAATACCCTATTATTAGTCAATCGTCGAGATTGAAAGAGTCTATTTCAATGGATTTTTATTCATCAATTTGAAATTTGAATGCTTACTAAAAACAAAAAACATTGAAAGGGCTATTTAAAGATTCCGCCCCTTCTTTTGTTGTTGTATTTAATTATTTAAGGTTTTAAGGTTTCAGTTTTATTTAACTTAACTTTCATAGTTTCTTCTTTGATAAACTAGAACCTTGTAACGGCTGTAACTAAATAGTTCTAACTTCACTCCAGGGAACAACTCAAAAAGGGTTTCTTTCTTTTTTTTTTTTTCATTTTTTAGAACTTTTGTGTTTGTGTTGTCGTAATTTTAGGTTTTTTTTTTTTTAATCACTTAAAATTGTCACACTATTCACTATTCGTATCTAATATCTGCCTAAACGGGAAGGGTTGCTTTTATCAATTGGAGTCAAAGTGCCGGGTATCTGGTTATATATAGTGATTCAGAAAAATAATGATTTAGAACGTAAAAAAAAAAGTTATATACTGAATCAATTAGTTTCAACAGCCTTTTTTTTCCTAACGATTTTAGATCCCTCTTCTATAGCATCAATGGAAAGACCTAAATCGAAATAAATCTAAATAAAAAAAAAAAATTCTTATTGTTTATGGTAGGGTGATGGGGAAAATAAGAATCCCCATCCTGGGAATAAAAAAATAGTAAAATAAAAAGAAAGGTGAAACTTTCTAGTTTGTCTTGATTCCGTTTTCAAATAATTTCAAATAAAAAAAAAAAGTCCTTTTTTTTTTTTATTTTCGAATTCAGTAGACAAATCAATTGGTTCAAAACATTACAAAAGGGAATGTTTACTTACTTTTTCGATTTTTCTAAATTCTATAGTATAAATTCGAAACACAATTAACTCATTTTTGTGTCTGGGGGATTCAGATTATTTCAACCTTTGATTATTTATTTGTTGTACAAAAAAAACTTTTTGAATTCCCAGTAGCAAGGGATTTCGCTAACGAAAAAGCCTTCAACGCTGCCCAGTACCCCCCCTTTTTCCAAAGATTTTTACGAATACGTTTTTTTAATATAGAAGTACGTTTTTTTGGAACTGCCATTCAAAAAAGAAAAGGTTAGTCATTGATCAAATTGGATGTGAAAGACATCTATTGTTAAAACAAATCATTTTTTAGTTTTACGGTTCATTTCATTATCTGTTTCTTTTTTCTAAAGGTAGTTAGTGTATAGAAAAAAGAAATAAATCGAAATATGCAAAAATGGCATAAAATCTTACTAGAACAAAAAATAAATAAATGGAATAAGGGATTTTTTCAATTAATATTCCCTAAATATTGGAGAATAAAGTAATTCGTATTCCGGAGGAGTTATTGGCGGCACCCTTAGATACCTATTCAAATCGATATCTATAGGACGGATTGGGCCATATAACAGAAATAGAATTGGTTGAAGTTGATAAAAAAAAGAAAAAGCCCTTCCGCCCTTATCTCTGTCTATTTTCGGCCTGCTACATTTATCCATGAAAAATACATCGAACAGGTTTTATCTACCCAATCATTTTTGTCTAGTAATTGGTTATTAAATGTCTTTTATTATAATTAGAATAGTAGACAATCAATACGTGCCGAGATGAACTAGTTAATGGTTGTGAATAAACAAAGAATAAAAAAACTAATTCGTATTTTATTGGGGAACGATAGGGGTCAGCCTATGATTTATATCAAATTGAATTTTGTGTAATTCTTTCGTCTTGATCTATGGACATAAATTAGTGTAATTAGAGAATAATAAGTGAAGTTTGAATTTGCTCTATCTTCCTAAAAATCTTACGTAGTATAAAGTATAAAATAATTATTTATTTTTGACTAGTAGCTTAGTTAGAACATTTGATTGTTTTTAACTTTTCATTTTTTTGAAGTTGGTGGGAAAGATTCAAAATAACTATGAATAGAAAAAGCGAAGTTTATTTAAGTTTTTCATTTTAATACCTTAACCTTAATTTTTTTATTAATCCCTTTTAAATTAAAAAATTTTAAAGAGATAAGAACCGGTGAATCAGAAACACTGAATTAAGAATAAAAAACAATTATTATTACTTTATTGATTTTATGGAACATACATATCAATATTCCTGGATCATACCTTTAGTTCCACTTCCAGTCCCTATGTTAATAGGGGTGGGACTTCTATTTTTTCCGACCGCAACAAAAAATCTTCGCCGTATGTGGGCTTTTAGTAGTATTTTATTGTTAAGTATAGTTATGATTTTTTCGATCGATCTATCTATTGAGCAAATAGATAGAACTTCGATCTATCAATCCCTAAGGACTTGGACCATCACTAGTGATTTGTCTTTCGAGTTCGGATACTTTATTGATCCACTTACTTCTATTATGTCAATATTAATCACTACAGTTGGAATTCTGGTTCTTATTTATAGTGACAATTATATGTCTCATGATCAAGGATATTTGAGATTTTTTGCTTATATGAGTTTTTTCAATGCTTCAATGTTAGGATTAGTTACAAGTTCGAATTTCATACAAATTTATATTTTTTGGGAATTGGTTGGAATGTGCTCTTATCTATTAATCGGGTTTTGGTTCACACGACCTATTGCGGCAGGCGCCTGTCAAAAAGCATTTGTAACTAATCGTGTAGGGGATTTTGGATTATTATTAGGGATCTTAGGTCTTTATTGGCTAACAGGCAGTTTCGAATTTCGGGATTTGTTCGAAATATTGAAAAACTTGATTTATAATAATGAGGTTAACCTTTTATTTGTTACTTTGTGTGCATTTCTATTATTTGCCGGCCCGGTTGCTAAATCCGCGCAATTCCCTCTTCATGTATGGTTACCCGATGCCATGGAAGGGCCTACTCCTATTTCGGCTCTTATCCATGCTGCTACTATGGTAGCGGCGGGAATTTTTCTTGTAGCTCGGCTTCTTCCACTTTTCATAGTCATACCATACGCAATGAATCTAATATCTTTGATAGGGATAATAACAGTATTTTTAGGAGCTACTTTAGCTCTTGCTCAACAAGATATTAAGAGAGGTTTAGCTTATTCTACAATGTCTCAATTGGGTTATATGATGTTAGCTCTAGGTATGGGGTCTTATCGAGCCGCTTTATTTCATTTGATTACTCATGCCTATTCCAAAGCCTTGTTGTTTTTAGGATCCGGATCAATTATTCATTCAATGGAAGCTATTGTTGGATATTTTCCAGATAAAAGCCAGAATATGGTTCTTATGGGTGGGTTAAGAAAGCATGTGCCGATTACAAAAACCGCTTTTTTAGTAGGTACTCTTTCTCTTTGTGGTATTCCACCTCTCGCCTGTTTTTGGTCCAAGGATGAAATTCTTAATGATACTTGGTTGTATTCGCCGATTTTCGCAACAATAGCTTTTTTCACAGCCGGATTAACCGCATTTTATATGTTTCGAATTTGTTTACTTACTTTTGAGGGGCCTTTCAACTTTTGCTTGCAAAATTACAGTGGCAAAAAAAGAAATTCCTTATATTCAATATCTCTATGGGGTAAAGAAGAACCAAAACCGATTAAAAACAAATTTCATTTAGTTGCTTTATTAACAATGAATAATAATAAAAGGGCTTCTTTTTTTGCGAAGAAGACTCATCGAATTGCTAGGACTGTAACAAATATGCCCTTTATTACTATTTTTCCTTTTGGCGCTGCCAAGACTTTTTGTTATCCTCACGAATCAGACAATACTATATTATTTGTTATGCTTGTATTAGTCCTATT